TTAAGTCTATTTTTAGGAATTTTGCGAAGAAAAAACCAAAAACGGAATTAAAAATTGACGATTTTGAGAAAGAAAAGATGAAGAAAACTCTGAAGGCTCTCGATGAAAACGAGAAGAAGAGAGAAGAAGAAAATGAACGAATGGCAATAGCAGAAATTTGGGATAGCGTTATATTTGCTCAAGCAATAAGAAGTTTGATACTCCTGATCCACGCTTTTCTTAGAAAAAACATTATATTGCCTTCATTGATAATAGCTAAAAATGTTGGACGTATGTTATTATTCCAATACCCCGAGTGGTATGAGGATTTTAAGGACTGGAAGAGTGAAATGCATGTTAAATGTACGTATAATGGTATTCCACTATCAGAAACAGAATTTCCTCAAGATTGGTTAACAGATGGTCTTCAGGTAAAAATTCTATTTCCTTTCCGTTTAAAACCTTGGCGAAGATCTAAACTACGATCTCATCATGGAGATCCAATGAAAAAAAAAGTAAAACAAGAAAATTCTAGTTTTTTAACAGTTTGGGGAACGGAAACAGAACTTCCTTTTGGTCCTGCCCGAACCCTACCTTCTTTTTTTGAACCCATATATAAAGAACTAAAAAAAAATATTCGAAAAGTGAAAAAGAATTATTTTCTACCTCTAAAAGTAAAAGTTTCAAAACCATGGGTTATCAAAATTTTTCCAGTTCTAAAACGAATAATGAATAAACTTGAAAAAGTAAACCCAATTTCTTTATTTGAATTCAAGAAGGTGAAAGTATATGAACCAAATGAAAATGCAAAAGATTCAAAAGATAATAATAAGATTATTCCTGAATCGACCATGCAAATTCAATCTATGAATTGGACAAATTTTTTATTCATAGAAAATGAAATGAAAGATCTTGCTGATAAGACAATCATAATCAGGAATCAAATAGAAGAAATCGCAAAAGAAAAGAAAAAAAAAGTTCCAGCCTATGATGATAAAAGACCAGAATTAAAGAAAGATATTTGGCGGATATTCAAAAGAATAAATACTCGATTAATATGCAAATCACATTATTTTATGAAATCTTTCATTGAAAAAATATACATGGATATCCTGCTATGTATGGTTAGCATTTCGAAGGTCAATGCACAACTTTCAACAAAAAAAATTATCAATGAATCCATTTACAACGATGAAAGAAATCAAGAAGGAATTGATGAAACAGATCAACATACAATGAACTTGATTTCGACTATAGAAAAAGAAAAGGACTTTTCTAATCCTAGTAATAATTCAAATACTTATTACGATTTATCTTCCTTGTCCCAAGCATATGTATTTTACAAAATATCACAAACCCAATTACTTAACAACCATCACTTTAGATCTGTACTTCAATATCGCGGTACCCATCCTTTTATTAAGGACAAGATAAAGTATTATTCTATAACCCGAGGAATATTTAACTCCAAATCAAGGTATAAGTATAAGAAAATAAAGAAGCCTGGAATGAATGAATGGAAAAACTGGTTAAAGGGTAATTATGCATACAATTTATCTCAGAGCAAATGGTCTCGATTAGTATTAGTAGCGAAAAAATGGCGAAAAAAAATCAATCAAAATTGTACGATTCACAATAAAGAATCAATGAAATTTTCTTCATATAAAAAAGAAAAAGACCGATCAATTCATTACAAAAAAGAAAATTTCTATACAGTGTATTTATGGCCGAATCAAAAAGAAAAATTAAAAAAGCAATATGTATATATATGTATATGAAAATAGAAAATTATTAAATATTAAATTAAAATAAATTATAAAAGAATAAAAAAATGAATAAAAATATTGATGCATAAAATAAATACAAAAATAGATAAGAAGAAATTCGTCCACCTCCCATAGATTTGACTCCTTCCCCTATAAATAAACTTGCAACAACAACCCCATTGATAATTCCATCAATTATATTTCTATCAAAAAACTGAGTTAGTTTGGTTAATCCCCTTATACTCAAGGTAAAAACTCTAGTATAAAAAATATCTATATAACCACAATTGTAGGACCAATTGTATATTCTATTTTTTATTTTGTCCAAGAAAATTCTTTTAGGACCTCCTTTTATAAATGAATTAATGAATTCCAAATTCTGGAACAATGAATAAACAGACCCATATAAAACATATGCTATTAATAGTCCAAAAATTGCTATACTTACCGAAAAAATTGCATTTGTAAAAAATTCATACCAATCCACGGAATAACTCGCATTGGGATGTAAAAGATTTGTCGATGGAGTTAACCATTTTGATAATATATCAAAATATATTATTCCATAATCAAAATGAATTCCTATTGTTCCAACAAACAAAGTAAATAGTACCAAAACAAACAGAGGAAATAGCATAGTATTGTCCGATTCGTGAGGATACATAGAAGTATAAATGTACTTTTTTTCGAAAGAATAAGGTCTTCTTTTGTTTAGATTACTAGATATTTTATATCTATCCTTTGAAAAAAAGAAGACCATATTCTCTATTTTTGATAAAAGAAAATTTCTATCCACTTTTTTTGGAACTTCTTTTCCCCATAGAGATATTGAATGGAACGAGCTATTATTGGTGCTACTGTAATTTTTACAATTTATGCGCAAATGCCCATCAAAAGTAAGTAAATACACGCGAAACATATAAAATGCAGTTAATCCTGCTGTGAAACAAGCTATTATTGCAAAAATTGGTGAATACAACCAACTCTCATTAAGAATTTCATCTTTGGACCAAAAACAAGCAAGAGGTGGAATACCACAAATAGAAAGTGTACCTAATAAAAAAGTAGTTCTTGTAATTGGAACATATCTTTTTAAACCGCCCATCAGAATCATATTCTGACTTTTATCTGGTGAATATCCAACAACAGGTTCCATTGAATGGATAATGGCTCCGGATCCCAAAAATAATAAAGCTTTAGAATAGGCGTGAGTAAGCAAATGGAATAAAGCAGCTCGATAAGAACCTAGACCTAGAGCTAACATAATATAACCCAATTGAGACATTGTAGAATAGGCTAAACTTCTTTTTATATCTGTTTGAGCAAGAGCCAAGGTAGCTCCTAATAGTACTGTTATTACACCTATTAAAGAAATAATATTCATTATGTAAGGTATGGATATGAAAAGAGGAAGAAGTCGAGCTACAAGAAAAATTCCCGCTGCTACCATGGTAGCAGCGTGTATAAGAGCCGAGATAGGAGTAGGTCCTTCCATTGCATCAGGTAACCATACATGAAGGGGGAATTGCGCGGATTTAGCAACTGCACCGAGGAATAATAAAAAGGCACACAAAGTAGCAAATGAAGAACTGACCCCATTATTGTGTATCAAGTTATTAGTTATTTCGAACAAATCCCGAAATTCAAAACTACCAGTTATCCAATAAAAACCTAAGATTCCTAATAATAAACCAAAATCCCCTACACGATTAGTTACAAAAGCTTTTTGACAAGCACTTGCTGCAGTCGGTCGTGTGAACCAAAATCCTATTAATAAATAAGAACACATTCCCACTAGTTCCCAAAAAACATAAATTTTTATCAAATTTGAACTGGTAACTAATCCCAACATAGAAGCATTGAAAAAACTCATATAAGCAAAAAATCTTAAATATCCTTGATCATGGGACATATAATTGTCACTATAAATAAGAACCATGATTCCAACAGTAGTAATTAGTATTGACATAATCGAACTAAGTGGATCGATTAAATATCCGAACTCTAAGGAAAAATCATTATTGATGGTCCAAGACCATAGATATTGATAGATGGAACTTCCATTTATTTCTTGAATAGATAAATTGGCTGAAAATACCATAGCTATACTTAAGAAAAAAATACTAGGAAAAGCCCATATACGACGAATATTTTTTGTTGCTGTCGGAATAAGTAGAAGCCCGAATCCTATTGACATAGTAACTGGAAGTGGAAGAAAAGTTATTATCCATGCATATTGATATGTATGTTCCATAAAAAAAATTAAATTTTTAATCATTCTACTAAAACTGGAATAATACAATATTCCATCCTGGTAATTTATAGGCATATTATATAATATAGTATATTAAGGAAAAATGGTTATACCAAAAGGAATACTTAATTCGAATATAGATAGTACGATCCGTACTTTAAATTTAAATTAAAAAATAAATAAGGTTATTGTTATCAAGTAATCAAATATCTTAGTTAACAGATTAACTACTAATTTAATTCGAATTGTAATTTCAATTATGGGTATGGCACTCTTACCTTAATCAATTAATAAAAAACAATTTCCTTCCTTTCTTGTACTTGTATTTTTTTTCTTAGCTATATATATATGTCATAGGGTATGTATACATATGCGTAATTACTATGATCCATATTATATATATATATGAGTAATTAAATTATATATATATGATTAAATTATTTATATTTTAAATATATTAATGTGTATGTTTCAATTTTTTTAATTTAAATTTTATTATATGTTTTCATAGGTTTTTTTTAATGTGTTTGAAAAATTCAATTTTTTTTTACTATTTTAGGAATAAATATGGATAACGGCTAAAAGGAACAATTCATTTTGAACAATACATGTCTTTCACATACAATGATAAAAATAAGTAACCCCTTTTTTTTTTAATGGCAGTCCCCAAAAAACGTACTTCTATGTCAAAAAAACGTATTCGTAAAAATATTTGGAAGAAAAAAGGAAATTTAGCTGCAGTAAAGGCTTTTTCTTTAGCGAAATCGGTTTCTACCGGACGTTCAAAAAGTTTTTTTGTACAACAAACAAATAATAAAGTCGTGGAATAATCGGAATTGACATACCCCGAAAAACGTCAAGTATTTTAAAATAAATAATTAACATTAATTAGTGTATTGAATTCCTCAATATCAAACAGGATCAGTTGGAACTAGTTGCTGTGGTATATAAATATCGTATGTGGATGTGATATGTAGAATAAGGGTATGTATATTGGGTTTGGGGTTTTTTTCTATCTACTTTTCACAATAGAAATTTTTTCTATTGTGAAAAGTAGAGTATGATTGTGATAGAAATGCAAATTTTGTTGTTTTATTTGTTATATGGTTAACTAAAAACCTAATTAATTTGGTAAATCTTACCATTATTATATATATATATTATTATATATATATAATGAAATATAATAAAATAATGAAAGATATTAATACTTTACTTTGATAATAATAAAATAGTATCTAAATCGTTAGACAATGATAAATTCTTATGATTTAGTAATCAAATTGTTATACATAGAAAATCCTAGTTATTTCATTTTCTTCATTAAATAATACATTTTTTTTTCGTTTTGTTTGAATCCATAAAATAACATTGGATAAATAAAAACGAATCAAAAAAAAAAAAAGAAAAGGAACAATTCCCGGTTCTATAGCTCAGTCTAAAACTATGGAGTTTTAACTGCTTTTTTGAAAACTTAGTTTTTAGTATACCAAAGTTCATTATTAAAACCGAACTTACAACAATACGATACTAACTAAAGATTATTTTATTCTTTATTTAATAAAGATTCAAATTATCATATAAATTTCAATGAATAAAGATTCATCGATTCTAATGTTTTGTTTTATAAACTATATTGAATCCTTGAATCTCGACGATTCAACATAAATTGACTATTATTATTTCAAGTAAGCCGCCATGGTGAAATTGGTAGACACGCTGCTCTTAGGAAGCAGTGCTAGAGCATCTCGGTTCGAGTCCGAGTGGCGGCATCCTATCCTATCAAAAAAATCTTCTAAAATAGACACAATGGATCCTATACAATGGCTCCTATAATGTATTCAATTCTCGATTTCAATTCTCTTATGGGACTCCTTTTTATGATATTTACAATTTTAGAACATATATTGACTCATATCTCTTTTTCGATAATTTCAATTGTTATTACGATTTATTTGATGACCTTTTTTGTCCACGAAAGCGTAGGATTGCCTGATTTATCAGAAAAAGGAATGATAGCTACTTTTTTCTCTATAACGGGATTATTGGTTTCTCGTTGGATTTCTTCGGGACATTTTCCCTTAAGTAATTTATACGAGTCATTAATTTTCCTTTCGTGTAGTTTATCCATTATTCATACCATTTACAAGATGGGGAATCATAAAAATGATTTAAACACAATAACTGCATCAAGTACCATTTTCACACAAGGCTTTGCCACGTCGGGTCTTTTAACTGAAATGCACCAATCCGTAATATTAGTACCTGCTCTACAATCTCAGTGGTTAATGATGCACGTAAGTATGATGTTATTAAGCTATGCCGCTCTTTTATGTGGATCATTATTCTCAGTGGCTCTTCTAGTCATTACATTTCGAAAAAACATCAATATTTTTTGTAATGGTAAAGTCAAAAATTTCTTAATTAAGAAATTTATCTTTGGTAAGATTAACTATTGGAATGAAAAAAGAAGTGTTTATAAAAACACTTCTTTTCTTTCATTTCGAAATTATTATAAATATCAATTAACTCAACGTTTGGATTATTTGAGTTATCGTGTCATTAGTTTAGGGTTTACCTTTTTAACCATAGGAATTCTTTGTGGAGCAGTATGGGCTAATGAAGCATGGGGATCGTATTGGAGTTGGGACCCCAAGGAAACTTGGGCATTTATTACTTGGATCATATTCGCAATTTATTTACATACTAGAACTAGTACAAATCAAAGTTTGCAGGGTACAAATTCGGCACTTGTGGCTTCTATGGGATTCCTTATAATTTGGATATGCTATTTTGGAATCAATCTATTAGGGATAGGTCTACATAGTTATGGTTCATTCACATTAACATCTAAAATACTAAATAATTGAATAAACTACATAAAATAACGAGTACATATAAGAACAAAACATCATCCCATACCCATATTTATATATAAATATATAGTGAAAGTTCTTTCTTTGTGCAAGTTTTTTAGAACCCTTTGAGCCAGGAATGGTTCAAAGGGTTCTAAAAAACTCGAAATGTATCTGATTAAAATTGAGATTTTTAATTCATTTAATTCTTTTGCATTGTTCGGCGTTTAAAAGCGGAAAATAAAAAGACAAAAAAAATTAGATTTCCGTATTTTTAATAAAAGACTATCGATAAAAATAATTAGATAGTATAGCTTGTACCCTATCAACTGATAACGAGAGAATGAAATCGGGATAAATACCAGTCCCGAGTATGGGTAAAAAGATACAGATTGAAACAAATAGTTCTCGTGGTCCAGAATCCAAAAAATGAGAATTTGTAACATGAAATAACTTGTATCCATAGAACATCTGACGTAACATAGATAATAAATAAATAGGAGTTAATATCATTCCTATTGCCATTACAAAAGTAATTAGTATTTTTGACATTAAAAGAAATCTTTTACTAGTAATTATTCCAAAAAAAACTAATGATTCTGCAACAAAACCACTCATTCCCGGCAATGCAAGAGAAGCCATTGAAAAACTACTGAACATGGTAAAAAGTTTTGGCATTGGGATCGATACCCCCCCCATTTCGTCGAGATAAACAAGACCCATTCTATCACAAGTCGTTCCCGTCAAGAAAAAAAGTGCAGCACCAATAAATCCATGAGAGAGTATTTGTAAAATAGCACCATTGAGCCCGATTCCGGTTATGGAACCAATTCCTATAATTGTAAAACCCATGTGAGATACAGAAGAATAGGCTATTCTCTTTTTCAAATTCCGTTGACCGAGAGAGGTCGAAGCTGCATAGATTATTTGAATAGTTCCTATTATTACCAACCAGGGAGAAAATATGGAATGAGCATGGGATAATAATTCCATATTGATTCGAATAAGTCCATATGCTCCCATTTTTAATAAGATTCCAGCTAGAAGCATACATGTACTGTAATGTGCTTCTCCATGGGTATCGGGTAACCAAGTATGTAGAGGTATAATCGGCAATTTGACGGCATAAGCAATAAGGAATCCAAAATATAATATTATTTCCAATGCCACAGGATATGATTGATTAGCTAATTTTCCAAAATCTAATGTAGGTTCATTAGAACCATATAAACCCATACCCAGAACCCCTATTAAAAGAAAAATGGAGCCCCCCGCCGTGTACAAAATAAACTTTGTCGCCGAGTAGAGACGGTTCTTTCCTCCCCACATGGATAAAAGTAAATAAACAGGAATTAATTCTAACTCCCACATCATGAAAAAAAGTAAAAGGTCTCGAGAAGAAAATGGTCCTATTTGACCGCTGTACATTGCTAGCATGAGAAAATAGAACAATTGTGAATTTTTAGTAACTGGCCAAGCTGCTAAAGTAGCTAAACTGGTGATAAATCCTGTCAGTAAAATGGGTCCTATGGAAAGTCCATCGATTCCCAGTCTCCAGTGAAAATCAAAAATCTCTATCCATTTAAAATCTTCTTCCAATTGGATTAATGGATCGTCCAATTGGAAATGATGACAGAAAACGTGGGTCATTAAAAGGAGTTCTAACAAGCAAATACCTATAGCATACCACCTGAACATCTTATTTCCTCTATAAGGAAGAAAAAAAATGCAAGAGCCGACGAATATCGGCAAAACAACAAGTATTGTTAGCCAAGGAAAATTATTCGTGATAAAGACAAGATACGTTTTTGACCACAAAAGCCCGTACTTAATAAAATATATTATTCTATTCTGAATACGGGCTTTTGTCGGTAAAGAGGAATCAAATAATTAAAGTGTATTTTTTTGTAACGTATCAATAAGATAGTCCCATGCTGCGAGTTGTTTCATGCCATAAATAGACACGGACACTCAAAAAATCCGTTGGACAAGCGGATTCACATCTCTTACAACCTACACAATCCTCGGTTCTTGGTGCGGAAGCAATTTGCTTAGCTTTACATCCGTCCCACGGTATCATTTCCAACACATCCGTAGGGCAAGCTCGTACACATTGAGTACACCCTATACATGTATCATAAATTTTTACTGAATGTGACATTGAATCTATAACAGCCCGGGTTTGAACATCAAAAATTTTCAATCTGGTATAGAAGTAGTAGTTATATTGTAGACACCAGACGAAGCAGTGGTTTACTAAAATTGGAAGAATCAATATTTTTCTAAATCTGCTTATAAGAAAAAGCCAAGAGACTTTAATTTTCGTTTAAAAAATTATAATCATACGAGTCGGGTGTGTGAATGAAAATGGTCCAACAAAATAAATTGATATTCAAATCAATATATAAATATCTAAAATTAAATCTAAATAAAATTAAATTATTTAGATTTAATTAAATTTATATTATTATAAATTAGTTTAGTATTAATTATACTTTACTAATCTAGTAAAATAGTCAAATTAAATCAATTTGATATTGAATCAAATTTCATATATATATATCATATATTATAGTTTCTTAGTTATTATATATACTATATATTTTACATATTTGTTATATATACACGTTATATATATATAATATTAATCTTATATTTTTCTTATATTTTTTTATTTTTATTTAATTTTATATATATTATATATATTATATTATTTATATTATTATTTATATTTTATTTCTATATCTATAGATTATTTATCTAATTAATATAGAAATATAATAACTAATTTTTTAGTATATGATCATGATAATTTTAATTAATTATTCAACAAATTCAATTGGTTGATACGCGTTGATTTTTTGTTTCGATGAATCGACGAAACAATAGCAAGTCCAATAGCAGCTTCTGCAGCTGCAACGGCTATAATAAATATTGAGAAAATGTTCCCTTTTAATTGTCGACTATCAAATATATCAGAAAATGTTACGAGATTAATATTAACCGAATTTAGTATAAGCTCAAGACACATAAGTGCTCTAACCATGTTTCGACTTGTGATCAATCCATAGAGACCAATAGCAAATAAATAGACACTCAAAAAAAGTACATGCTCGAACATCATTGACTAACTCCTTATCAATCTCAATTCATTTTAATATCAACAATTCAAGGGATTCAATTAACTAGAAGTTATAATTACAAAACAAAAGAAAGTAAACAAATTTAACTAAAATTATTAAACCTTTTGATTTTATTATATTATATATTTAATTTCATATTTATATTTAATTTCATATTTAAAATTTTTATAACTCTAATTTTTTTTATTCTAACTATATTTATTATTGGCGAGCCATAGTAATTACACCTATCAAGGAAACTAAAAGAATTATTGAAATTAGTTCAAAGGGAAGATAAAAATCTGTCGATAAATGAATCCCAATTTGTTGAACAGTACTTATTAGGTCCTGTTCTATAATCTGGTTTGATCTTGTAGTCCAAATAATTCCATACCATGATGTATCTGATATAATAGTAATCAGTGAAAAAAAAATACTTATACAAACCAGTGAAGTGACTCCATCTCCAACGGTACAAAAATATGAATCATTAGAATATTCGGAACCATTCATGAACATTACCGCAAAGATAATTAAAACATTTATGGCTCCCACATAAATAAGAAGCTGTGCAGCAGCCACAAAAAAGGAGTTTGATGAAATATAGAATAAAGATATACAAACAAGAACCAACCCCAACGAAAAAGCAGAATAAATAGGATTGGTAAGTAATACAACTCCCATACCCCCTAATAGAAGAACTGACCCCAGAAATGCTACAAGAATATCATGTGTTGGTCCTGGTAAATCCATTATGTATAAAATGTCCACAAAAAAAAATAAGTCAAATCATGACTTTACTAAATAGTCAAGGAAAAAGGTTTATCCAATTTATGATACCTTCCTAATTGAATTAAATCTTAATATGGATATAACTATATAGAATATATAGAATATAGATAATTAGTTATCTATTATATATATATAATAGATAACTAATTATTGGACTAATTACACTTACTTTATTTATCCAAAAGAAAAAACTTTAGAATTGTATATTTTGAAATTCTCGCGATAAATAAAATTTATTATTATAATTAGTTTAAATAAAAGAATGATTCTCAAAAATAAATAAATAGTATTATATTTGTAGTTATTGACAAAAAAAGCTTTGATCCTTTATATCAAAAAAATTTTAGTAATTGGTAATCGTTCTTGAATCAAGGGATTTATCTTTATCGATTTTTATTTGAGTTGAATTCATAACTATTTGAATTGTATAATCTTCAATTACTGATATTGGTAACCGACCCAATGCAATTTGATTATAGTTCAATTCGTGACGATCATAAGTAGAAAGTTCATATTCTTCAGTCATTGATAAACAGTTTGTTGGACAATACTCGACACAGTTACCACAAAATATACAGACCCCAAAATCAATACTATAATTAAGTAATTGTTTCTTTTTCATATCTCTTTCCAATCTCCAATCAACAACAGGTAGATCTATTGGGCATACACGAACACATACTTCGCAAGCAATACACTTATCAAATTCAAAGTGAATTCGACCGCGAAAACGTTCTGACGTAATTGATTTTTCATAAGGATATTGAATAGTTACAGGTAAACGATTTGTGTGAGATAAGGTAATTATGAAACTTTGACCAATGTACCTTGTAGCCCGTATTGTTTGTTGACCATAATTCATGAACCCAGTCACCATTGGAAACATATTGTAGATATCCATGAATAAATTGATGTTTCTTTCTCTTGTTTGAAAGGGGTTATGAATCTAGAATATTCTTATCGTATTCTATTATTTAATTTATAGCGAAACAAGTTGAGAAGAAGTTGTCAATAATAGATTACCCAAAGAAATAGGTAAAAGAAATTTCCATCCAAGATTTAATAGCTGGTCCATTCTCATCCTGGGTAAAGTCCATCTTGTTGTGATAGAAATGAATATAAACAAATAAGCTTTAGCTAATGTAACAAGGATACCAATTGTCATTCCAAAGACTCCAGCTATTTTTTTTATTCCGAAAAGTTCAGGAACAGATATATATGGAATAGATAACTTCCACCCACCTAAGTAAAGAATCGTTACAAATAATGAAGAAACTAATAGATTTAGGTACGAAGCAAGATAAAATAAACCAAATCTGATACCTGAATATTCCGTTTGATAACCTGCTACTAATTCTTCTTCCGCTTCTGGTAAATCAAAGGGCAATCTCTCACATTCAGCTAGAGAAGAAATTATGAAAACCATAAATCCTATGGGCTGACGCCACAGATTCCACCCCCCAAAACCATATTTGGACTGTGTTTCAACTATATCAACTGTACTTGAACTATTAGATAATTATAGTCGATAAAAACAGCATTGTTCCCATCGCTATTTCAAAACCGTACATGAGACCTCAGCCTCATACGGCTCCTCTATGGCCACAAATAAATGTAAGGACTGGTTCGGTCTTATCACTTCCTTTTGTTTTAGGGTAGAAAAAAAGATCTGTCGGAGAGTCCCAAATTAAACCAATGAAATTCCGTTCGCAAAAATAAGAAAAAAAAAGGCTTCGGAATTCATCTCATCCCTTATAATCAAAGCATATTTTTCTTTGTTTTGTTCGGTAATAATTTAAACTATTTAATCAAATATTCGTTATATGAATAAAAAAAAATTAATAAAATAATTAGAGGAATTTTTCATAAATTAAATAATGATAAGAATTTCATCTATTTGGATGTATATGCATAGGAAAAAGAATAAATAAAGATTTTTTTTTTATTCATTCGAATATTATATTCCATTTCTTTTATTTTATTCCTGTTCTTCTATCTCAGAGGCGGGTACTTTGAAAAAATAAATAAAGGATTAATTCGTTCTGAATAGTTATTTTTTTTTAATCAGTGAATAGGAGTATTACTCTAGATCGGAATCATAGGAAAGTACTGCTTGATCATTTCTACCAATTTAAAGTCTCTATTATGATTCATTTTATGCAGAAATATCTTTATTTTTTTTTTTTTTTTTTGATACCTTACCTTATATTATCTCCATTACTAATCTTTTGTGTACTTTTGTGTTCCTAATTGTCCACTGATTTTTGATTGATCTACGGCATGTTAATAAATACAAGACAGTAATGAAAACTCCATACAGTCGATCTTTTATACCCGCTTCAAGATATGATGACGAATCTCAATCTTGGGATAACCATTTTACACGGCTTATGTTTACTTCAATTTTATTCTTGTACATATGAAGTGAGATTTTATCTTCTTACTGCAAATTTCTAAGTTGTTTTGTTTCACTCATATAACTATTTGGTTTAACTCATTGACCTGAATCATGAATAAAAAAAAATATCCATTCAATTCATTCAACTTTTTTCCTAGAAGTAAAGGAAAGAAGTATAAATTTTATATTCAACGAATCACACGTAGAGATATTGATAATACACATAGAGTTAATGGTATTTCATAACTAATGGATTGAGCAGCAGCTCGCAGACCACCTGAAAAAGAATATTTATTATTCGATCCATACCCTGACATAAGAAGCCCAATAGGAGCAATACTTGAAATGGCGATCCATAAAAAAACACCTATACTTAGATCGGCTAAAACAAGGCGATACCCAAAAGGGATTACTAAATAACTTACTAGAATCGATATGACTACTATAGACGGTCCAATACTAAACAAACGAAGATCTCCTCTAGACGGGAGAAGATCTTCTTTTAAAAGTAGTTTAGTTCCATCTGCCAAAGCTTGAAGAATTCCCAACGGGCCAGCATATTGAGGCCCAATACGTTGTTGTAGCGCTGCAGATATTTCTCTTTCCAACCACACAATTACTAGTACCCCTATTGTAATTCCCAATATAAGGATTAAAATGGGTACAAAAGTCCATATGAGCCCATGAACCTCTTTTAAGGATTCCGATGTAGAAAAAGAATTGATAGTTTGTACTTCTGTCGTATCAATTATCATTTCAACGATCAACTTCTCCCATAATGATATCTATACTACCTAGTATCGTCATGATATCAGCCAATTTCATTCTTTTAACTAGTTGAGGAAGAATTTGCAAATTTATGAAACCGGGTGGACGAATTTTCCATCTCCAAGGGAAAATACTATTGTCTCCTATCAAATAAATTCCTAATTCCCCCTTTGGGGCTTCCACTCTTACGTAAAGTTCTTGTTTCGACAATTCAAAATTGGGTGAAGGTTTTTTACTAATAAATCTATATTCAAAATCATTCCATTCGGAATTTTTTGCTCTACCAAAGCGCCGGACTTCTAAATTTTCATAGGGTCCGCCAGGAATTCCTTCTAGGGCCTGTTGAATTATTTTTATGGATTCCCTCATTTCACCCATTCGTACTAAATAACGAGCTAATGAATCTCCTTCTTTTTGCCATTGGACTTCCCAATCGAATTCATTGTAACATTCATAATTATCAATTTTACGAAGATCCCATTGTATTCCAGAAGCTCGTAACATTGGTCCCGATAAACTCCAGTTTATCGCTTCCTCCCCACCAATAATGCCCACTCCTTCGACTCGCTCCAAAAAAATAGGATTTTGCGTAATAAGTTTTTGATATTCAAGAATCCTTGTTAAAAAATAATCACAAAAATCTAAACATTTATCTATCCAGCCATAAGGTAGATCGGCTGCTACGCCTCCTATGCGGAAATAATTATGCATCATTCGCATACCTGTGGCAGCTTCGAATAAATCATATATCAATTCCCTCTCTCTAAAAATATAAAAAAAGGGAGTCTGTGCACCGATATCCGCCATAAAAGGTCCAAGCCATAACAAATGAGAAGCTATACGACTCAGCTCCAGCATAATTACTCTGATATAGCTAGCCCTTTTAGGTACTTGAACATTTTCCAGTTGTTCTGGTGCATTTACCGTTATTGCCTCTGTGAACATAGTAGCTAAATAATCCCAACGTGTTACATAAGGCAAATATTGTATGATTGTTCGGTTTTCCGCTATTTTTTCCATACCCCTGTGTAAATAACCCAATATAGGTTCACAGTCAATAACATCTTCACCATCGAGAGTAACAATTAGTCGAAGAACACCATGCATTGATGGGTGGTGAGGACCCATATTAACGATCATGAAATCTTTTTTTTTAGCCGGTACAGTCATACCTTTTCTTCCTTAATTCATTATTTCACGAATTCCTCAAAAAGTAGATTCGTCCAAATGTAAAATCTAATAATTACTAATTCAAAAATCCAAACAATGAAATTAACAATTTTTTGGTTCTCGAATATTCAATTCATCAATTAATTTCTTATAACGCACTCCATTTTTCTTTGACAAATAGGCCAGCATACGTCGACGTTTTCTCAGAATTTTTTGTAGACCTCTTTTTGATAAAAAATCTTTTTTGTGCAATTCCAAATGTGAAGTAAGTCTTCGTATCTTATTTGTGAAACTTAATACTTGAAATTCAACAGAACCTCTGTTTTCTTCTTTTTCTTTTTGTGAAATAAGTGAAATGAATGAATTTTTTACCATAAAAAACTTTTTTTTTTTTCTTTCTTTTCCACGGATTTTTCCGATTAGGAAAAAGAGAATAATATATATTATTTTTATTATTATAATGTTATTTCCATTTTTTTTTTAATCTAGTACATACAAAAATAAAAATTTATTCATTTCCAAATAGTTTTTTTATTTGATTCTATCCAAATCCAATTGAAAATTGGATTTGGATAGAAAAGGATAATACATTTACACATTTACCAAAGATAATCTTTTTTTGCACCTAAAAAGATTCTGTGAATTTCTTTCTAGATTGAATTGATACACAAGTAAATACATATTATGTTATGTTTATGTACCAAAGTAGCAAAGTATAACATATATCCTTCACTTTTCATCTACGGAAAATGGCATGTGAATATTGACATGTAACATAAAGTATATCAAATATACTATTAGATAATTAGATAATTCTAAATCGTGTATACATGTGTATCCTTGACATACTGAAATTACTACCATTATTGGTATCAAACCAATAGCGATTCATACAAGCTAAATCTTCTAATCGGTAATTGGGCCAAAGAAACAATTTATATTTTATATTTGAATCTATATTAAGATTAAGACCTTTGTCTTCATTCAGAAATTGTGTGGAGTTTCTTATATTGTTTTCATTGTAAAATATTTTATTTCTATTCACAACATCCCAATTAGGAGAGTTGAAACAAATTAGAATTCTCAATTCTCTACGACGTCTAGGAGATAGAATATTTTCAGGAACAAGGAGATCATAATAATCTGGATTCCCATTCACAAGCATATTTCTATGTTGTTCAGTAGATTTATTAAAATTCTTCTTATTGACATATTTTTTTTTTTTGTATTTTATATTTATTTGGTGATTACTCTTTTCGCCATCGATCAATGAAATACTTATGGTTTGATACATAATTAATTTTCCACCCGTTATAAAAGCTAGACGAGTTGATTTGATAATCAATATTCCTTTTTTTAAAAAGTCTGTAAGAGTTAGATTGTCCTTATTAAGGATTGCATCTAGATCCATCTCTTTTCTTCGAATTAAGGCTAGAGCTATAGAACTTGGATCCATCAATCTAAGTAAGAAACAATATGCCTTGATATTTCTTGTCATTTTATGATTAACGAAGTTGTTCCATCTTAATTGAACAATTAAATATTTATTTAGGAATAAATCTAGTTCTGATTTCTTGCTTTTCTTGCATTGTTTTTTCTTTTTACTTTCAGATCTCACATAATCCTTTTGAAGAGGCTTTTTTTTGTTTTGTTTGTTTGGATCTGACACAAGATTTGTCTTTTCTTCGTTTTTTTCTTGGTTTTTTAATTTTATTAAAATAGAATCTTTGACACTTTTATTTTGACTAATTTTTTTTTTTTCATCTAAATTCTGATTGGAAAGAAGTAATTTGATTGGGATGATCCACGGTTTAATCTTATATGCCTTATATGTATCAAAAGGAAATCTGAATTCCGGAAAGAACCAAAATTTCAGATTTGATTTTTTTTTTTTACAAAAAACTCTTTCCCTTTTTCGATTCATTCCCATCCAATCAAAAAAGTTTTTTTGATTGGAGTTGTTTTTTTTGTATAGATTTGTTTCTTTTTCTTGATGTTTTGAAAGAAAAAAAAGATCTTTTTTTTTCAATTTTTTTATATTAATATTTATTTTTTTAGTCTTAGCTTTTTTTTCAAGTTTAGTACCAATATGTACATTTGTAAAGTGGATAATATCGATATCGTTTACATCAATAGTGTTTTTCGGGTAAAAATGTAGAATTCTACAATCAAAATATTTCCTATTCAGATTTTTATGCTTATTAAAAACATAATTTTTTTCTATGGAATTGATAATTCCATAAAAAAATTCGGGTTTCTGTATGTCGAAATTATATGGAATTTTTTGGTTCCTTTTTAGCTGTAATTTTGGTTTATAAATAGAGGAATCTTTACTATCCCCATAATATATATATTTATGTGATAAAAGATCATATACATATTGCTTTTTTAATTTTTCTTTTTGATTCGGCCATAAATACACTGTATAGAAATTTTCTTTTTTGTAATGAATTGATCGGTCTTTTTCTTTTTTATATGAAGAAAATTTCATTGATTCTTTATTGTGAATCGTACAATTTTGATTGATTTTTTTTCGCCATTTTTTCGCTACTAATACTAATCGAGACCATTTGCTCTGAGATAAATTGTATGCATAATTACCCTTTAACCAGTTTTTCCATTCATTCATTCCAGGCTTCTTTATTTTCTTATACTTATACCTTGATTTGGAGTTAAATATTCCTCGGGTTATAGAATAATACTTTATCTTGTCCTTAATAAAAGGATGGGTACCGCGATATTGAAGTACAGATCTAAAGTGATGGTTGTTAAGTAATTGGGTTTGTGATATTTTGTAAAATACATATGCTTGGGACAAGGAAGATAAATCGTAATAAGTATTTGAATTATTACTAGGATTAGAAAAGTCCTTTTCTTTTTCTATAGTCGAAATCAAGTTCATTGTATGTTGATCTGTTTCATCAATTCCTTCTTGATTTCTTTCATCGTTGTAAATGGATTCATTGATAATTTTTTTTGTTGAAAGTTGTGCATTGACCTTCGAAATGCTAACCATACATAGCAGGATATCCATGTATATTTTTTCAATGAAAGATTTCATAAAATAATGTGATTTGCATATTAATCGAGTATTTATTCTTTTGAATATCCGCCAAATATCTTTCTTTAATTCTGGTCTTTTATCATCATAGGCTGGAACTTTTTTTTTCTTTTCTTTTGCGATTTCTTCTATTTGATTCCTGATTATGATTGTCTTATCAGCAAGATCTTTCATTTCATTTTCTATGAATAAAAAATTTGTCCAATTCATAGATTGAATTTGCATGGTCGATTCAGGAATAATCTTATTATTATCTTTTGAATCTTTTGCATTTTCATTTGGTTCATATACTTTCACCTTCTTGAATTCAAATAAAGAAATTGGGTTTACTTTTTCAAGTTTATTCATTATTCGTTTTAGAACTGGAAAAATTTTGATAACCCATGGTTTTGAAACTTTTACTTTTAGAGGTAGAAAATAATTCTTTTTCACTTTTCGAATATTTTTTTTTAGTTCTTTATATATGGGTTCAAAAAAAGAAGGTAGGGTTCGGGCAGGACCAAAAGGAAGTTCTGTTTCCGTTCCCCAAACTGTTAAAAAACTAGAATTTTCTTGTTTTACTTTTTTTTTCATTGGATCTCCATGATGAGATCGTAGTTTAGATCTTCGCCAAGGTTTTAAACGGAAAGGAAATAGAATTTTTACCTGAAGACCATCTGTTAACCAATCTTGAGGAAATTCTGTTTCTGATAGTGGAATACCATTATACGTACATTTAACATGCATTTCACTCTTCCAGTCCTTAAAATCCTCATACCACTCGGGGTATTGGAATAATAACATACGTCCAACATTTTTAGCTATTATCAATGAAGGCAATATAATGTTTTTTCTAAGAAAAGCGTGGATCAGGAGTATCAAACTTCTTATTGCTTGAGCAAATATAACGCTATCCCAAATTTCTGCTATTGCCATTCGTTCATTTTCTTCTTCTCTCTTCTTCTCGTTTTCATCGAGAGCCTTCAGAGTTTTCTTCATCTTTTCTTTCTCAAAATCGTCAATTTTTAATTCCGTTTTTGGTTTTTTCTTCGCAAAATTCCTAAAAATAGACTTAATATTTTGATCGATCTTGTTTAAAAGAGAAAAAAAAAATATGTTTTCTACTCGATCAAAAAAAAGCGGAGAATTTACATATGCTTGGAATGTGTTCCAAATAACTGTTTTACGTCTTTGAGCGCGTAAGGATCCTTTGATTAGACCTCGACGAAAATCAGGTTGTTGTGAGTAACGTATCAAAGCCAACTCGTTTATTTCATCATCGTTAGTCTCGGGATTCACGCTGTAGTCAGTATAAATCACCACTCGTCTGGCTTTTCTTGTACGAATTTCCTGATCTTGTTTCATTAGTTGCTCATGTTCATCTTCTTCATCTTCATCCTGTGCTAGTGCTTCTAACTCTTCAGTTAGTTTGTATAACCGTTGAGGAATTTTTTGAATGATTTTTTCTTTAAGGATTTCTTCTCCTTCTTCAATGATTTCTTCTCCATTGGTTGTAATTATATCGAATACGGATTTCAAAGATTTTGCTTTATTTTCTGAATTTCTTTTTATTTCTTCTTCCAATAAAGAAGATTTTTTCAAATGAGAATTGGGTATGTACTCAAAAGATAATTGATCAATTGACGTTAACGAATTAATAATATAATTCCATGGTGATTTTTCATTAAGTGGATTTTTTTCATGTTCAAATTCTTGGTAATTATTAGAAATAGAAAATAGCCCATGAAGCTTATTTATCCAAACTATTTTCGTGGAATTTTCTTTCGAAGTAATTAAATGATTCATGGTTGTATGTGAATAGAATTTGTTTATTTTTCCACGATATGCGCCATTCA